TTAAAAATAAGCTAAAATTAAGCTTTTGGGTTCATACCCCAACTATAAAGGAATACCTTTTTTTTAAAAATAAAGTGCCTGATAAAAAGGATTATTCTGATAGGATAAATTATGTAATATAAATTACCTTTATTATATTTTATAGAATTAAACTATATCTAATAGTATCAAAAACTATTGTGCATCATACACTAAAATATAAAACATTAATAAATTTAATATATTTATAATATTTTTTAAAGAAAACTTCTTTATTTTAAATTAAATTAAATTTTAACTCTAATAAAATATTTTTCTTATTTGTATTATTTTTTAGAACTTTAATTACTATTTCTTCTAATTCATGATTTGGATGTTGAATTGGTTTAGAAATTAATTTATTAAGATTTATCCCCCTAATTTCTAATTCTAATAACCTAATATCTACTGAAGCATCCCTAAAATATTTTTTAACCCAATCTATTGCTTCTATTAATTTCCTATTTTATATTATTTTTAAAATAATATTAATAAAAACTTTTGAAATAAATAATTTAATTTCAATTTTAATTAATTCATCCTTATTAATAAAAATAGGATCATTCCCATTCCACTTCTGATTCCCTAATATTGTTGAAGGATTATCATGATTTAACAATTTTATCCTAATATCTTGACAAAAAATTTCACCTATCATTCTTCTTTCTTATTACTTTAATAAAAATTTCTTAATTATAATTATTATTTTTAATGCATTAATTGGAGCTATTGGAGGTTTAAATCAAACTTCTTTACGTAAATTATTAGCTTTTTCTTCAATTAATAACTTAAGATGAATATTATCATCAATTTTAATTAGAGAAAATTTATGATTATTTTATTTTTGTATTTATTCTTTTATAATTAGAATTTTATGTTTTTTATTTTATTCTTTAAATATCTCTTACATAAATCAATTATTTTTTAGAAATATAAATTTTATAATTAAAATCAATTTATTAATTAACTTATTTTCATTAGGTGGTTTACCCCCTTTTATTGGATTTTTCCCCAAATGAATTGTAATTAATTTTTTAATTAATAATAATTTATTATTATTAATTTTCATTTTAATTATATCAAGATTAATTATATTATTTTTTTATATTCGTATTACTTATTCTTCATTTATATTTAATTATTTAAAATTAAAATGAATAAAAATTTATATTAAAAATAAAATATTTTATTTATTAAATTTTTTTAGATTAATTTCAATTATAGGTATTATTTTAAGATTATTATTTTTTTTTTAAAAAACATTAATTTTAAGGTTTTAAGTTAATTTAAACTAATAATCTTCAAAATTATTTATAAAGTAATATTCTTTAAGCCTTAATAATTACTTTATACCATAAAATTTGCAATTTTATATCATTTTTTGAATATAAGACTTTTTATTTTTAATAAAAAAGAAAATTTCTTGTTAATAAATTTACAATTTATCGCTTATAACCTCAGCCATTTTATTTAGCGAAAATGATTATATTCTACAAATCATAAAGATATTGGAACTTTATATTTTATTTTTGGAATTTGAGCAGGAACTGTAGGAACTTCTTTAAGTTTATTAATTCGAGCAGAATTAGGCAACCCAGGATCATTAATTGGTGATGATCAAATTTATAATACAATTGTAACAGCTCATGCATTTATTATAATCTTTTTTATAGTAATACCAATTATAATTGGTGGATTTGGAAATTGATTAGTACCTTTGATATTAGGAGCCCCAGATATAGCATTCCCACGAATAAATAATATAAGATTTTGATTATTACCCCCATCACTAACTTTATTAATTTCTAGAAGAATTGTAGAAAACGGAGCTGGAACAGGATGAACGGTTTACCCCCCCCTTTCATCTAATATTGCTCACGGAGGAAGATCAGTAGATTTAGCTATTTTTTCCCTTCATTTAGCTGGTATTTCATCTATTCTAGGAGCAATTAATTTTATTACAACTATTATTAATATACGAATTAATGGTTTATCCTTTGATCAAATACCTTTATTTGTTTGATCAGTAGGTATTACAGCATTATTATTACTTCTTTCTTTACCAGTATTAGCTGGAGCTATTACTATACTCCTTACAGATCGAAATTTAAATACCTCCTTTTTTGATCCTGCAGGAGGAGGAGATCCAATTTTATACCAACACCTATTCTGATTTTTTGGGCACCCAGAAGTTTATATTTTAATTTTACCAGGATTTGGAATAATTTCTCATATTATTTCTCAAGAAAGAGGTAAAAAAGAAACCTTTGGCTCTTTAGGAATAATTTATGCAATAATAGCAATTGGATTACTTGGATTTGTAGTTTGAGCCCATCATATATTTACTGTAGGTATAGACATTGATACTCGAGCCTATTTTACATCAGCAACTATAATTATTGCTGTACCAACTGGAATTAAAATTTTTAGTTGATTAGCTACATTACATGGAACTCAAATTAATTATAGACCATCTATCTTATGAAGACTAGGATTTGTATTTTTATTTACTGTAGGAGGATTAACAGGAGTTATTTTAGCTAATTCTTCTATTGATGTTGCCCTTCATGACACATATTATGTAGTTGCTCATTTCCATTATGTACTCTCAATAGGAGCTGTTTTTGCAATTATTGGTGGCTTTATTCATTGATACCCATTATTTACAGGACTGACTTTAAATCCTTATTTCTTAAAAATTCAATTTCTAACAATATTCTTAGGAGTTAATTTAACTTTCTTTCCTCAACATTTTTTAGGATTAGCAGGAATACCACGTCGCTATTCTGATTACCCAGATATATATATTTCATGAAATATTATTTCTTCTTTAGGATCATATATCTCTTTATTAGCTATTATAATAATATTAATTATTATTTGAGAATCAATAATTAATCAACGAATAATTTTATTCTCGTTAAACCTCTCATCTTCAATTGAATGATACCAAAATTTACCTCCTGCAGAACATTCATATAATGAACTTCCAATTTTAAGCAATTAAACCTCTAATATGGCAGACTATATGTAATGGATTTAAACCCCATAAATAAAGGAATATCCTTTTTTTAGAACATGGCAACTTGATCAAATTTTAATCTTCAAAATAGAAATTCACCTTTAATAGAACAAATTATTTTCTTCCATGATCATACTTTAATTATTTTAATTATAATTACTATTTTAGTAAGTTATTTAATATTAAATTTATTTTTAAATAAGTACATTAATCGATTTTTATTAGAAAATCAATTAATTGAATTAATTTGAACTATTATTCCTGCTATTACATTAATCTTTATTGCTTTACCATCATTACGTTTATTATATTTATTAGATGAACTTAATAACCCTTTAATTACCCTAAAAACAATTGGACATCAATGATATTGAAGCTACGAATACTCAGATTTCAATAATATTGAATTCGATTCTTATATAATTCCTAGTAATGAACTTAAAATTAATGAATTTCGATTATTAGATGTAGATAATCGAATTGTCCTCCCTATAAATAACCAAATTCGAATTATAGTAACAGCAACTGACGTTATTCATTCATGAACTATCCCATCTTTAGGTGTAAAAGTTGATGCAAATCCAGGTCGATTAAATCAAACTAATTTCTTTATTAATCGACCTGGTCTTTATTATGGTCAATGTTCAGAAATTTGTGGAGCTAATCATAGTTTTATACCAATTGTAATTGAAAGAATTCCAATTAAAAATTTTATTAATTGAATCAATAATTATTTATCATTAAGTGACTGAAAGCAAGTACTGGTCTCTTAAACCATTTTATAGTAAATTAGCATTTACTCTTAATGAAAGAATTAGTTAAATTTATAACATAAATATGTCAAATTTAAATTATTACATTACTGTAATATTCTTTTATCCCTCAAATAATACCTATTAACTGAATTATCTCTTTCTTTTTTTTTATTTGTATTTTTATTATATTTAATATAATAAATTATTATATTTTCATTTATAAAAATAATATAAATAAAAATAACATTAAACTTAAAAAAAATAATTTATACTGAAAATGATAAATAACTTATTTTCTATTTTTGACCCCTCAACAAATATTTTTAATTTATCCTTAAATTGAATTAGAACATTTATTGGATTAATATTCATTCCACTTTCATTTTGATTTATTCCTAATCGTTATTTATTTTTTTGAAATTTTATTTTAAATAAACTTCATAATGAATTTAAATTACTTATTGGAAAATCCCATAATTCTAAGGGATCCACATTCATTTTCATTTCAATTTTTTCTTTTATTGTATTTAATAATTTCTTAGGATTATTTCCTTATATTTTTACAAGAACTAGCCATCTTACTTTAACTTTATCTATTTCATTACCTTTATGATTAAGATTTATATTATATGGTTGAATTAATAATACTCAACACATATTTATTCATATAATCCCCCAAGAAACTCCTTCAATTTTAATACCTTTTATAGTATTAATTGAAACAATTAGTAATATTATTCGACCTGGAACATTAGCTGTACGTTTAACAGCTAATATAATTGCTGGTCATTTATTAATAACTCTTCTAAGAGGTACTGGACCTAATTTACCTAATTATTTTATTTTATTTCTAATTCTAATTCAAATTTTATTATTAATTTTAGAATCAGCAGTAGCTGTTATTCAATCTTATGTAATTGCTATTCTTAGAACTCTTTACTCTAGAGAAGTTAATTAATGAAAAATAATTTTAATCATCCATTCCATTTAGTTGATTATAGACCTTGACCATTAACAGGAGCTATTGGTGTTTTAACCTTAGTAACAGGATTAACAAAATGATTCCATAATTTTAATATAAATTTATTAATTTTAGGATATATTATTATCTTATTAACAATATATCAATGATGACGAGATATTTGTCGAGAAGGTACTCTTCAAGGTAAACACACTATTGTAGTAACAAAAGGATTACGATGAGGAATAATCTTATTTATTATTTCCGAAGTATTTTTTTTTATTTCTTTTTTTTGAGCATTTTTTCATAGTAGATTATCCCCTAATGTTGAAATTGGTGCAATATGACCTCCCATAGGAATCATTCCTTTTAATCCTTTTCAAATTCCTTTATTAAATACAATTATTTTAATTACATCAGGAGTAACAGTAACTTGAGCCCATCACGCTATTATAATAAATAATTTCTCACAAATAACTCAAGGTTTATTTTTTACAATTATACTAGGAATCTATTTTACATTATTACAAGGATATGAATATCTTGAAGCTCCATTTACTATTGCAGATAGAATTTATGGTTCAACTTTTTTTATAGCAACAGGATTCCATGGTCTACATGTTATAATTGGAACTTTATTTTTATTAATCTGTTTAATTCGTCATTTAAAAAATCACTTCTCTAGTTCACATCATTTTGGATTTGAAGCAGCTGCTTGATACTGACATTTTGTAGATGTAGTTTGATTATTCCTTTACATTTCAATTTATTGATGAGGAAACTAATTATTTATATAATATATTTAGTATATTTGACTTCCAATCAAAAAGTTTAATAATTTTTAATATAAATAATCTTATTAATAATTTATATATCTACTTTAATTATCTTAATCTCTAATATTATAATATTTTTATCAATCATTTTATCAAAAAAAACTTTTTCAGACCGAGAAAAATCCTCTCCATTTGAATGCGGATTTGACCCAAAATCTTTAGCACGAATTCCTTTCTCAATTCATTTTTTCTTAATTACGGTAATTTTCTTAATTTTTGATGTTGAAATTGCTTTAATTTTTCCAATTATTAACTTATTTAAATTTACTAATTTTATTATTTTAACTAAAACTAGTTTTTTTTTTTTTTTAATTCTTCTTTTAGGTTTATATCATGAATGAAATCAAAATATACTTAACTGAACTAATTAAATTAATAATTAAATTTTAATTAAAATTATTATTTAAATTAAGGATTATAGTTTATTTATAAAACATTTGATTTGCATTCAAAAAATATTGATATATCAATTTATCTTAAATAAGAAGCAATAATGCATTTAATTTCGACTTAAAAGATAGAGTAAAATACTCCTTATTTATTAATTGAAACCAAAAAGAGGTATATCACTGTTAATGATAAAATTGAATAAAAATTCCAATTAAATAAGAAATATAAAGTTTAAAATTAAGCTGCTAACTTAATTTTTAGTGGTTAAAATCCATTAATATTTCTATTTATATAGTTTAATAAAAACATTACATTTTCACTGTAAAAATAAAATAATTATTTTTATAAATAAATTCATATTTTACTTACTCAAAAATTTTTTTAATTTCCTTAATATCTTCAATATTATACTCTTATTATATAAGCTATTTAAGTAATAATAAATAATTATTATAAATAAAATTAAAAATATTCATAAAATAAATCTAAATAAATAAATTTTAAAATTATTTAAGTGAAATAAATTATAATAAACTGTATATTTCTTTAAAATAAAATAAATACCTTGACCTCTATATAATTCTCTTCAACCTATATCAATATTTTTTAATAAATTTTGACACATAATTAAAATATAATAATTTATACCATAAGTAGATAAATTAGGTATAAATCACATTAAACATAAAAAATTTCTTAAATAATAAGTTTTAATAAATTTATTAATAGAATAAATATGTATATTTCTAATTAAATAACCTATTAATCCACCTAATAATCTAACATAAATAACTATAAATTTTAAATTAAAAGATAAATAAATTATATACGGATAAGGAAAAATTAATCACATTAAAATTCTACCTCTAATCACTCTTATAAATAATAAAACAAATATACTCTTTAATATAATATAATCTTCATCATATAAATTATAGGTTCTTAATAAATTAAAATCATTAATTATTAAATATATTATTAATCGAATTCTATAAAATATAGTTAAACCAGTAGAAATATAATATAATAAAAAAATATAAAAATTTACATTTCTTATTCTTACTATTTCTAAAATTAAATCCTTAGAATAAAATCCAGCTAAAAATGGAATCCCACATAAAGCTATATTAGAAATATTTATACATAAAGAAGTTAAAGGAATAAATTTACCAATACCTCCTATAAATCGAATATCTTGAATATCATTTATTATGTGAATAACAACCCCTGCACATATAAAAAGTAAAGCTTTAAATATAGCATGAGTTAATAAATGAAAGAAAGCCAAATCAGGTAAACCTATTCTTAAAATTCTCATTATTAAACCCAATTGACTTAAAGTTGATAAAGCAATAATTTTTTTTAAATCAAATTCATAATTAGCTGAAATACCAGCTATTAATATAGTTAAACCAGATAAAATTAATAAAATCTTTAATATTAATATATCAATTAATAATAAATTAAATCGAATTAATAAATAAACTCCAGCAGTAACTAGTGTAGATGAATGAACTAACGCTGATACTGGAGTAGGAGCTGCTATAGCAGCAGGCAATCAAGATCTAAAAGGAATTTGAGCTCTTTTAGTTATAGAAGCCATAATAATTAAAATTCCAACTATTATTATTTCATAATCATTCTTCATAAAATCTAAATAAAAAATATAATTTCATCTACCATAATTTATTATCCAAGAAATAACTATTAAAATAAAAACATCCCCAATCCGATTAGATAAAGCAGTTAATATACCAGCATTATAAGATTTAATATTTTGATAATAAATTACTAGACAATAAGAAACTAATCCTAAACCATCTCAACCTAATAAAATTCTAATAATATTAGGTCTAATAATTAATAAAATTATAGAAAAAACAAATAATAAAACTAATATAATAAAACGATTTAAATTCAATTCTGAACTCATATAACTTTTTCTATAATAAATAACTACAGAAGAAATTAAAGAAACAAATATTATAAATAATAATGATATTCAATCTAATAAAATTCTTATTACAATTCTTATAGATCTAAAAGAAATTAATTCTCATTCTAAAAAAATAACTATATTATTTATAATAAAATAAATTAAAAATAAAAAATTAATTATTTTAAATAAAAATAAAAAAAAAAATCTAATAAAACAAATTGAATATTTTTGAATAACTCGAAATGAATAAGATTCATATTTTTGATACCACAAATCAATATTTTAAATTAAATTATTCAAGTAATTTTAAAATCAAATTATTATATAATCAATTTTTAAAATAATTATATTTAAAGGTAATCAATGTAAAATTAATAATAAATACTCACGAGAAACCCCTATATAAAATCTATAAATACCTAAATAATATTTACCATGTTGAATAAAAGAATATAAATATAATCTATAACCTACTCTAAAAAAAGAAATTAATATTAATATAAACATTGACATTCAAGATCATCTTATTAATCTATTAATTAAACTAATTTCACCTATTAAATTTAATGAAGGAGGAGCTGCTATATTAGAAGATATTAATAAAAATCACCATAATCTTATAGAAGGTATAAAATTTATTATTCCTTTATTAATATATAATCTTCGTCTCCCTAAACGCTCATAATTAATATTTGCTAAACAAAATATTCCAGAAGAACATAATCCATGACCAATTATTAAAATATAAGAACCTAAATAACCTCAATAATTTATAGTCATAATTCCACCAATTACTATTCTTATATGAGCCACTGAAGAATAAGCAATTAAAGATTTAATATCAACTTGACAAAAACATTTTAAACTAATATAAAATCCACCTAATAATCTAATAGTAATAAAAATAATATTTAATTTTAAATTTACTTTTTGTAATAAAATTAAAATCCGTAATAAACCATAACCACCTAACTTTAATATAATACCAGCTAAAATTATAGATCCAGAAACAGGAGCTTCTACATGAGCTTTTGGTAATCATAAATGAACAAAATATATTGGCATTTTTACTAAAAAAGCTATAATTATAGAAAAATATAATAAATAATAATCAAATATAAAAAATTTTATAAAATAAATTATTATACAATTTATATTATTAAAAATAAAAAAAATTCCTAATAATAAAGGTAAGGAAGCAAATAAAGTATAAAATAATAAATATAAAGCTGCTTGAATTCGTTCAGGTTGATAACCTCAACCAATAATCAATATTAAAGTAGGAATCAATCTAGACTCAAAAAATAAATAAAATATAAATAAATTTATTACTCTAAAAGTTAAATATAATATAATTAATAAAATAATTAAATTAAATAAAAAAAAATTATAATAAAAATTTATTTTATATAAATTTTCTCTAGCCATAATTATTAAAATACAAATTCAAATTCTTAACAAAATTAAACCATAAGATAATATATCACATGAATATAAATAACTAATATTACAATTAAATATTATATTATTAATTAAATTTATGAATAAAAATATCAATAAAAATATTATTATTTGAACCATTCAAAATATATTTTTTTTAAAACATAAAGGAATTATAAAAAATATTATCAATAAAAACTTTATCATTTTATTTAATTTATTAAAATAAAATTATTTCTAGTCTATAATTTATTTATTATAAAATATTAAAACTTTGAAAATAATCATTACCATGAGTTCGAATTATTGAAACTAAAATTGATAACCCTAAAGCACCTTCACAAACTGAAAAAACCAAAAAAACCATTAATATATACATATCACATATAATATAACTAAATATTAATAATAAAAAAAAAAATAATCTTAAAACAATAAATTCTAAACTTAATAAAACAATTAATAAATGTTTATGTTTAGAGACAAAAATTATATTACCTAATATATATATAATAATTACTAAAATTCACATATTTGCTAATTCTATCATTTGTTTGTTTTTATAGTTTAATTTAAAACCTTGGTCTTGTAAACCGATAATAAAAAATTTTCTTTAAAAACTTCAAAGAAAAAAAAATTCTTTATCTATAATCTCCAAAATTATTATTTTTATAAACTATTCTTTGATATTATAAAAATTTTTATTTCAATATTAATATTATCTTTTTCTTTTATTATACTTTTTCTTAATCATCCCCTCTCAATAGGATTAATAATTTTAATTCAAACTTTATTTATTTCTTTATTATCTTCAATAATAATTCAAACATATTGATTTTCTTACATTTTATTTTTAACATTCTTAGGGGGTTTACTTGTACTATTTATTTATGTATCAAGAATTGCTTCAAATGAAATATTTAATATTAAAACTTTTTTTAAAGGAATATTAATCTTAATATTTTTTTCTTCTATATTAATTAAATTTTATAATTTTTATAATTTAAAATGATTAAATTTAAACATTAATAATAGTGAAATAAATAACTTTTTAAATACATTCTTATTTTTTAATAATGAAAATAAAATCAATTTATCTAAATTATATAATAATCAAACTTATATAATAATAATAATAATAATAATTTATTTATTCATTTGTTTAATTGCCGTAATTAAAATTACTAATATCTTTTATGGTCCACTACGATCATCTATTAATTAACTAATGATAAACCAATATAAACCTTTACGAAAAACTCACCCTATTATTAAAATTATTAATGGATCATTAATTGATTTACCTACTCCTTCCAATATTTCATCATTATGAAATTTTGGATCTTTTCTTGCTTTATGTCTAATTATTCAAATTATCACTGGACTTTTTTTAACTATATATTATACAGCTAACATTGAACTAGCATTTTATAGAGTTAATTATATTTGCCGAAATGTTAATTATGGATGATTAATTCGAACCCTTCATGCCAATGGAGCTTCTTTTTTTTTTATTTGTATTTATATTCACATTGGACGAGGAATTTATTATGAATCTTTTAACTTAAAATTAACATGAATTATTGGAGTAATTATTTTATTTCTATTAATAGCAACAGCATTTATAGGTTATGTTTTACCTTGAGGTCAAATATCATTTTGAGGAGCAACTGTAATTACTAATCTTTTATCAGCAATCCCTTATTTAGGAAATTTATTAGTAACTTGAATTTGAGGAGGATTTGCAATTGATAATGCTACTTTAACTCGATTTTACACTTTTCATTTTATTTTACCATTTATTATTTTAATAATAACCATAATTCACTTACTATTTCTTCATCAAACAGGATCTAATAACCCTCTAGGAATTAATAGAAATTTAAATAAAATTCCTTTCCATCCTTATTTTACATTCAAAGATTTAATTGGATTTATTATTATTATATTTTTATTAGTAATCTTATCACTTACTAATCCTTATTTATTAGGAGATCCAGATAATTTTATCCCTGCTAATCCATTAGTAACACCAATTCACATTCAACCAGAATGATATTTTTTATTCGCATATGCAATTCTTCGATCCATCCCAAATAAATTAGGAGGTGTAATTGCTTTAGTAATATCAATTTTAATTTTAATTATTTTACCATTTACATTTTTTAAAAAAATTCAAGGGATTCAATTTTATCCCCTTAACCAAATCTTATTTTGAATTATAGTAACAACTATTATCTTATTAACATGAATCGGTGCTCGACCTGTTGAAGATCCTTATATTACTACTGGACAAATCTTAACAATTATTTATTTTTCTTATTATATTATTAATCCTTTAATTAACATTTATTGAGATAAATTAATTTTTAATTAATAATTAATGAGCTTGTTTTAAGCATTTGTTTTGAAAACTTAAGAAAGAATTTTTATTCTATTAATTTATACTAAAAATATTTATATATTAATATAATTTTTAAACCTATATAAAATAATAAAAAATTTAAAGAAATAGGTAAATAAATTTTTCAAGCTAAATATATTAATTTATCATATCGATAACGGGGTAAAGTTCCTCGAACTCAAATAAATAAAAAAGAAATAACTGTAATTTTTAAATAAAATAATATTCTTAATTCATACCCTCCAATATAAATTAAAATAAATATTAAACTTATAAATAAAATTCTTGAATATTCAGCTAAAAAAATCATTGCAAATCCTCCTCTTCTATATTCAATATTAAATCCTGAAACTAATTCTCTCTCACCTTCAGCAAAATCATAAGGAGTACGATTAGTTTCAGCTAATCTTGATGAAAATCAACATAATCTTAATGGAATTATTATAAATAAAAATCAAATATTTTGATAAATATTAAACTTTATCAAATTAAAATCCATAATTATAATTAAACTTCTTATTAAAATTAATGCTAATCTAACTTCATAAGAAATAGTCTGAGCAACAGCTCGTAAACCTCCTAATAAAGCATAATTAGAATTTGAAGATCAACCAGCAATTATTACTGTATATACCCCTATTCTAGTACAACATAAAAAAAACAAAATACCTAAATTAAATCTAATAAAATTAAAATAATAAGGAATTAATATTCAAATTATTAAAGATAAAACAAATCTAATTACAGGAGAAAAATAATAACATAAATAATTAGAAAATATAGGATAAGTTTGTTCTTTAGTAAACAACTTAATAGCATCAGAAAAAGGTTGTAAAATACCCATAAATCCTACCTTATTAGGACCTTTACGAATTTGAATATACCCTAAAACTTTACGCTCTAATAAAGTTAAAAAAGCAACTCCAATTAAAACCCCTAAAATTAAAATAATTACCCCTAAAAAAATTAAAATAATATCTATTAATATCATTTACTACATGTATAAAATTATACATTCATGACTTCTAAAATCATTACATTTTTTCTGCCAAAATAGTTTTTAAATTTAAAAATTAAATTATTATTAATATTCATTATATTAAATTTAATTTAAATATTTATTCCTTTCGTACTAAAATATTTCAAATTTCTAAAGATAGAAACCAACCTGGCTTACACCGGTTTGAACTCAGATCATGTAAGATTTTAATGATCGAACAGATCAAAAATTTAAACATTTGCACCTAAATTTTATCTTAATCCAACATCGAGGTCGCAAACTTTCTCTTTTATTTGAACTAAAAGAAAAAATTACGCTGTTATCCCCAAGGTAATTTTTTCTTTTAATCAATAATAATGGATCAAATAATCACTTATTTATGTTTAAAATTAAAAAAAGTTTTTTTTATTTTTCTATCACCCCAACAAAATAATTTAATTAATCTTAATAATTTTTAATTATAAATAATCATAACTAATAACAATTATAAAACTCTACGGGGTCTTCTCGTCTTTTAAATATATTTTAACTTTTTAATTAAAAAATTAAATTCTATATAATACTTTAGAGACAGTTTATATTTCATCCAATCTTTCATACAAGTCACCAATTAAGAGACTAATGATTATGCTACCTTTGTACAGTCAAAATACTGCAGCCCTTTAATATTTATCAGTGGGCAGATTAGACTTTAAATTATTCTTCAAAAAGACATGTTTTTGATAAACAAGTGAATATAAAATTTTGCCGAATTCCTTTTTAATATTTTACATTAAATTTAACTCCTTACCCCTTTAATTATTTTATACTAATTTTATCATATTATCTAAATTTTATTTATTTAAATTTAATTTTTTATAAAAAATTAAATTTAAAATTAAATTTTTCTTATACTTAAAATTATTTATAATAAATTATAATTTATTTAACAATATAAATTCTAAAAATTTTAAATAAATTGATTTTAAATTATAAAATTTTAATTTAAAGATTATCCCTTAAAATATAAAATTTTAATTTAAATTAATTAACTAATTAATTAATTTATTAATTAAATTTAAAATTAAATTTTTTTCTAAAAAAACTAGATATCTTAAAAAACGATTAACATTTCATTTCAAATTAATTATTAAAAATATTTATGCAACAATAAATTTTTTAATTAATTATCTCTTTTTAATTCGAGAAATATAATTTTCCTTATAATTTTATTTAATAAACTCTGATACACAAGATAAAACAAATTAAATTTACTTTTAATTAAATTATTATTTAACCTTTATTTTAAAATTCTTTTACAATACTATTAAACTATAAATTTATTAATTTTTTCTTTATTAATACTAAAACCCCCTTTTAATATTATAATTACTTTAATTAATTATTATTTATTTATTAATTTATCCCCTTCAAATTAAATGATTATATCATTATCATTTCAATGTAAATGAAATACTTATTTCAAGCTCTAATTTGCTATTTCTAGAAACACTTTCCAGTACCTCTACTTTGTTACGACTTATTTCAATTTATTTATGAAAGCGACGGGCAATATGTACATATATTAATTTTTAATCATTTTAATAAATTAAATAAAATTACATTTAAATCCAATTTCAATTAATTATTACAAATTAATATTCACTTAAATAATTTTATTGTAATCCATTATATTCTTAATTATACTCTGCATCTTGATCTGATTTAATTTTAAATTTAAATTTTTAAATATTATTAATTATTTAAAAATATTTTTTTAACAACGATATACAAAATAAAAATTAAGTAAATTTATTCGTGGATTATCAATTAATAAACAGATTCCTCTAAATGAACTAATATACCGCCAAATTATTTAAGTTTCAATAAATAATTATTTATTATTTTAGTATTTTTAATTTAATTTTTTATATAATAGGGTATCTAATCCTAGTTTATAATCTAATTTTATTAATTCTTTATAATAATAATTTAAATTAAAATAAAATTTCACTTAATAATTTAATATTTATTTATTATATTTTTTAATCAACAATTATTAATTACTAATAAAATTTAATTTAATTTTTGTATAACCGCAACTGCTGGCACAAAATTTGTTATTAATTTTAATATTACTAAATCTTAATTTCTTAAATTTTTAATATTAATCACTACTACTAATTTATTTAAATTATTTTTAAAATAATATTAAATTTAACACTAAAATTTATATGTAAAATAAATTAATAATAAATTTTTAAACCATAAAAAATTTAATTTTTAAATGTAAATAAATAAAAATAGATTTTTTTTTTTTTTTTTTTATATTAAATATTTAATATAAATTATTAAATATTTAATATTTTTCTATCTCTCTATTTTATAATACTATATTAAAAATTAATATGTATTATAAATCAATTTATATTCATTTATATATATATAATATTATTAATTTTTATAATTAAATAAAATATTTATTTATAAATTATTAATTAAAAAAATTAAATTAAATTTTAAAATAATTTAAATAAAAATAATTAATTAAATATTTAATATTTCTATATTTAATTATTTAAACCATTCAAAATAATTTTTCATATAAAATAAAAAAAAAATAA